TTCGCTTCTAGAGCGCTCAGCCCTGTGTCAGAAAGAGATTGAGGGCACATTCCGGCTAAGAAAATGATTGAAATCCGTTTTTGCATAGCTTGCATTCTCTTTATTCGCCAATGAACATCTACCTTTCGTCTGTAACGTGCATTTTTTGCTTTATTTAATGGATCCTCGAACTTGATTGAAAGCCAATGCGTTTTCCGAAAGGGGGTCTTGAAAAAAAAAGGCCTACCCCTTGGCTTGGCAGGAGATGTTGAAGTAGCGCATGAAGTAGTCTCTATCTCCCGGTCGGAGACAAGGGATGGATGTCGCTAGGCTAGGTCAACTCTATCATTGGTTTCATTATCCCTATAACGATCACTAGAAAAATATATGTGCTACTACTATCCCGATGCAGCGAAGCTAGGTGGTGCTATTATGGCGGGGGAAGGGTCTACTTCTGCTCCATCGGAATGCTTTTGGTGGCAGGTCTTTCTATTACCGATATGGACCTCAGGGTCTCATTCTGTACCTAGGTAAACGATCTATATCACTAAGGTCAGTATATGAATCTGCTGCGTCTTTTATCTCTGGTGTTGGATCACCTACTCACTACTGCGCTGCGACAAGGACTGGAACTGCCTCCGCGTTTGGACCTTTGATTAATTAACATCTCTTTTGTTTATTGACCTCCTATTTCTTTGTTTTTAATCCTAATCCACAGGAGGTTAAATTCAGACTTTAGACTGCTGTTCCATTATTTCAGTGTCATTCTCGATCTAACAAGAATGGAATCACGCTCTGTAGGATTTGAACCTACGACATCGGGTTTTGGAGACCCGCGTTCTACCGAACTGAACTAAGAGCGCTTTATTTTCATAAATAATTTTTTGTGACCCCAATACATCTTGCATGCATAATATAAGATATATTTTATAATAAATAAGCCCTTGGCATAGAAGCTGTGAAAGAATAGGCTGCTGGAGGAAGAACCGCCCAAAAGCGGGAGAGAAGCGGAACGGGCAAGTCAGCCAGAGCAACTTTGAGGGAAGCCAGCTCCTCATCTGACTTTGTTTGAAGGTCGGTGTCGAGGAATGGCATGGTCTCCGGGAGAAAGAAAGCCAAAGGAGCGAAAAGCACACCATCCTAGGTAAGCAGCATCTTTGAAGCGGCATCTCACTCAATATACGCAATTCTCAGATCTGTCTTTTCCGGCCGGCCGATTCCATGCCACTCTACTTTGGACCCTCTTGCAGGAGCTCGGACTGAGTCTAGTTTAGGTCCATCCGAGGGTTTGCCTTTTCCTTCTGCACTTCTTCACTTTTCTGCTTTTTGGATGGGTGCTCTCCCCCGAGTGAAGGCATAAGCCGTAGCCGTAGACAGTCACTAGCACTAGTTTGATCGCTATGCCATTCTCGGCAACGATGTGGTGATAGCTGATCGACGAGTTGCTTCGGTCTACCTTGTTGAATCATCTACATTGATTGAGGACTCGATGTCAGAATGCATTCTTCGATACCCTGTTGTAGAAGTTTTCATCTAGTTCCTGTAGCTAGTCGTAGATGCATATTATAGCTGCTATCGGATCAGAGGTTCGGGGGATTTTGAACTATATTATTTATAAATATATATATATATTTCATTCCAGTTGGATCTCTTGCTTTCAAGTTCTCTTAGTTTCTATGTAACTCAATCAGGACGTAGATGTAGATACGGAAAGGGGTCAACCGGGTAACCAATCCCGGTGGCTGGATGACTCCTTCACCCTTAGATCGCAAGACTAAGGCCAACGAGGCGGAACCTCGGTGGCGTGATAGGCTGGTTCTCACCAGGGTCAGTCCTATCACAAAATTTGAGTTTCTAACCTCACTCTGCTTGGTAAGGCAGAGCCCTATGTTAGTCAAATAGGCACCCCCCGGTTTCTTAGTGAAACTCATCAAGGTGAGGTGGGCTAGCTTATAGCTATTCTATCACTCAGGGATCCAGAATGGAGCAACTGGGGGTGACGCGGAAGCCACCGGGGTGGGGCTGGTAAGATATGATATCAAGCGGCCTCATGCAGGTAACCAAACCTGCGTAGGAAGCTTATCTATTTAGATAAAAGGCTTCCATCTTGAATACTTTTTTGATAGGATATCTATAGTTAGACTCATCCAATGGTGGAAGATCTTCGGCTACTAAAGTCAATGTGTAATAAGTTGATTTTTGTAGTCACTGATGGTCTAACCTAACCAAGGAGCTCTGTATCGGAGCATACCTCTTTGCCAAGCAGGTAGTTTTTTTGAATCGCCGGTCAGGCGCTCTGTTTACTGCTTTATATCTTAAGCAGTGCGCAGTCACACTTCAACAGGCGTACGGTGGGATTACCCCGTATGATATTCATACTAAACTATCTGTACCCGTATCACTCACTAGATCAGGTTACCCTAGGATCATACCATCCTTTCATAGACAACAAATCTATAAATAAAAGGGATGACAAAGCTGATATGCTAGTTAAACTCTACTTATCGTTCTTTAGTTTCTCTAGAGCGATTAAGTTAGCAAAACGGATTTCTCCGTCTTTGTTTGCTAGCATAACTGATCCTATGTCTGACGTTCAAAAATTTTCAGAAGTCAGAGATTGGCTACGAGGGTTAATACGTAAACTAGCCAATCGGTACCTATCTCAAGCCCTCTCACGCCCCCTTTACCAGGGAATCTCGTGGGAACCGACTTGGAAGGCTCTGCCAACGGATCGTAAGCGACCTGGTCAGTCTCGCCGTGAAAGAGGCATATTTGCCAATTTTACATCACAGTGACTCTGGTTCGCTATGCTCCGTTTATCGATGTCTGTTAACCCTGCATTAGCATTAGGAATGACGCAGAAGCTTACATCGAAAGGATCAGCAGCCTTTTTTATGGTCATCCATTACCAGATATCCTCGTGATGAATGGAATGATTGGCTATCCAATATATCAGCCAATAGTTCTGTTACAATTCCATAATGTATTCTGATGGACTTTGACAGTACTGGTGACTTATTTGGCTATCCTGGCAGGTTCTCGCATTCAGTTGAGTCTGGTGCGGGCAAGAGGAGGGTGTTTGCCATAGGAAACTATGTCAATCAGAGGCTTCTCCGACCTCTCCATAATTGGTTAATGGAGGCGTTGGGAGATCTGAAAACAGATGGCACCTTTAATCAAAGTGCCCCTCTTGATAGACTAGTGGGTGCAAAGAAGATCTACTCTATCGATCTAAACCACAGATAGGTGGCCTTTATTGATACAGTTAGATCTTCTAAAGTCTCTCTTCGGACATGAGTTTGCCGATGAAGTTGGAAATCTTCTCGGCTTCACTATGTTCGGGGTTCCTTGGGCGAAATCCCTTGAGAGGACCAACGATAGCTTAGGATTCAGTTTTCAAGTTGGTCAACCTCTGGGATACTACTCCTCTTGGGCTTTCTTTGTTATCTCTGTCTCATCATTTTGTTGTATGGGCAGCAGCAGAACAAGAGTATCCTGGTCGATATTTTGATCAGTATGCGGTGATGATATTATCATCACTGATGATAGGGTATCTTCTCGCTACCAACAGATATTGGATAGTTTAGGTGTCATGTCTCTAAAGACAAGACCTTAGTTTCTGATTCTGGTTGTGGCGAATTCGCTAAGAAGTTCAGAACACATGGATTGACTAAGGATTTCTCTCCTGTGTCATTCCGGAATGTTATGAACTCTCATCATCTGCTAAGAATACCTTACCATTTGAGTTGTGGCTTGGCCGTGGACAGCCTATAAATCCCTACTTACGGGCTCATCTTATTGATTTGCTTCGTAAGTCGTATCTACCCAAAGAATGGAAATTGTATCAAGAGGACATCTGTTCCGAAGATGCTCGGGATTTTCTTGAGTGGACTACGCTTAGAGGGTGGGTGAAACAGTGGCTCAACTATCTTAAATGGTATCATACTGTCGTCTGATCAGAAGACTTCTGCCAGGCACCCGTAATCACCTATGACTGGAAAGTCACTAGGAAGGATCCACAATTAGTTAAGTTTGGTTTAATGTGGAAACTTTATGATGAGGTTGCTTTACTTTAAAAGGTCTATCTTACCGAGTACCAATTCTCGGTGCCTCTTCCAATCCACAGAGCAATCTGTGTCTTGTTAGAGGTGGGATCTCCGGGACATATTTTGTCTTGGCTGCCCAGGATTGTAACCAACCTCGGGCAGGGGGTCATGACTCTTGGCAGTGATGATCTTCCTATACGGACCATCAGATATAAGACTTTGGGCGTCTTAGATCGCCAATGTGTAGTGGGATTTCAACGTTGGGACAAAGCGAGTGGCACTTACTCACAAGTGATGTAATGAGCCTATGCCTCGCGTTGGGATAAAGATAGTATTGATCTGCACCAAAAAAAAGGGCGGCTCAGACAAAGGTGCCAGCAGCTAAGGAAAGCCTGTCGCCCTCTTTGCTTTCACTTAGCCTTATCTTAGTTGCCTTGCAAGGATAATTCATAAAACAAACTCTTTTTATCCTTCTGATGAGCAAGCTTTTGACTCTTTATTTTCGTATCATCTCATTGGACTTATTTCAAACAAACTCTTTACACTCGCACCTGAAACCACGGGAACGAAGAAAACTACATGGGGAGCACGCTTACACCTGCAAGAACAAAGGGCCCAGACCAACCACAGACAGATGGAACCACACATACAAAATCTTGCAAAATGAAGTAGGGTAGCGAGCCACAGTGGCGACTGAACAATCGGAAACATAGCCAGGCAAACGTCCGGAACCCGCATCGAAGAATCAACATGATTCAAATCCAAAAACAGAAAATGACTACTACATAATCAACACACGCCCGCGCACACGGGAGGATGGGCTAGGGCTACTAAATCGAAGAGACTTCCACTCCTCCCTTCGATAAGCTGTCCAACTACGATGTGAAAAGCATATTGGCCACTTCTTAGCGCTTAGGCCACTATCTATAAGCTTGAAGCTCCTCCTCCATGAGATAATAGAATTTGTCTGTTCATCTGGAATTAGGTCAATCGGTGAACCTCAAACCGGCTTCCAAGGATTGAGATAGGCAGAGTTCCCTCACCCTAGCAGCGGAATTGAATCAGAAAGCAAGACAGAATAGGCTCTTACTGCTCTAGAAAGAACTTCCCTTGAATCAACTGCTATTGATATTAGCTGTGGGACTTCGGTGCCTTAAGCGGAAGAGGGGATTTCTTTCTCTTTCTGGCTGCTACGCTCCTTTCTTATTCTTTTTTTCTGTCTCTGAAGTGAGTGAAGTCAAGCTAGCGTCAGCAAATCGGACATAAGCAATACACGTAAATCCCCGTCCTTTAGAAAGACGATAGCGATTCTCTTCCAGTGCTTTAATTAAGAGTTCAAAGAGTAACCTATAAGAAAAAATTGTAGGAAGACCCGGAGCGTAGCTCTATCGGAACTGACCTCTAAGAAGTAATGAGGCAGGGAGTAGAATGGTAAATGTCCCTGTTTGAGGTCTTTTATCCGACTCCGGTCTAGCATAAAGGGTGGAATGAATCGGGTTTTCTCCCTTCACCTAGAGACTCCATTAAGAAGGTTCGAAAACTGGTCATAAGGAGGGTTCCATCTTAGGAACATTTCTTACTTTGAACGGGCTGCCTGCCTCATCTACGTCCCCGTTGGTGACAACGAGGATAGAAAGAAGATGGAAAAAGCATTCCATTTCCTAAGTTATTAATTAAACAATTCAATTTTTTTTTAATAAACGATGTCACTTTGAATCAATAGAGAACCTCTTTCGCCGAGTCCTAGGATGACGGAAAACATCGTTGAATCGAGCGCTACCGCTTCATTGATTTTTGTTGCGGAGACTATATCTTAAATCTTAAAAGTCTCTAGTGCCTCAGAGTCCGCCCGCTATCGCTTCATCTTTTGATGTTGCGTAAATGCCTGCTGTAGATGCTATCACTTATTCTGCCTCGGTCGGGTGCTGCCTTAGTTGATGTGAAAGAATCCCCCTTGCTTCCTACTCATTTACTATCGAAGAGTTGGACCCCTTGGTCTCAGTCTCCTATAGTATAGTAGGAGTACAGAGGAGCGAGTTTACGAGCTGGCAGACTCTAGTGAAGACTTGAAGATCCAGCCCGAAATGCCAATCTTTAGTTCTCGGGAAATAGAGCTAAAGCGTATTACGAAAAAGTAAAGAAGGGGACCGTCCCTCATTCATCTACTTAAAAAATTGACAGAACAAATCGGAAAAGGCAAGCTTACCGTATTCCTACTTTACTAGTAGTACTCTTCTAGTTTTGGAACATACCCTTTATAACATATAACACAAGGTGGAATCAAAGTAAAGAAACTATTAGCAAGGAGTGAAGTAAAGGCTAAGGTTGCCTTCCGCTGACTATGGAATCCCCAGAGACTATATCCATAAAGAAAACCCACCATTGAATCAACTGGTATGGAATCAGTATCTGAGAACATTCCCTTTCACTTCATCGGATGATCTTTTTATATAAAGAAGTTAAAGACCCAGGTCAACATATGGTATTAGTCCTTAGAAGAAATTAAAAGGTTGTGCTAAAAAGTCCCGTCTGTATTGTCCTACGAGTAAGCTCTTTAAGGCCTTTGGGAAGAAAGCTAGAATGATTTTCTCTTCTTTCATGTGAATCACATTAGCTTAGCATTAGCTAGAGTTTCTATAACCTCCAGGTCCCAGTGTGGTTAAGCTTATAGCTCTTGTCGCTAGCTCTTATGAAGCTGTGAATGGTCTCGTTATCTTATTAGAAGTTTGAAGAGATAGGCTGCTTTCCTTGGCACGAACGGGGGAAGAAGAAGTTGTTCCAGCTACGGGTGTCTTGGATTCGGCTGGTGGTCTCGTAACTAAATAAGTAGCAGATCCCGTCTCCTTAAATTAAGGAATTTCGATAGATTCATCCCCTAGTTTTGTACCCAAGTCAGTAGACTCTCCTTTCTTGCTTTCCTTCACCGTCATTGACATTGAACTGATATTATGGCGAAGAAAAGAACCACGGTAACCGAAGGCTTACTTACTAATTGGGGGCAAGCTACGGATGAGCTAAGCTAATGGCTGCCCTTTTCTTGCTCCCTAGGAAAGAAGTAAAAGACTGCTAAAGGGAAGCGAAAGATTGAAAATTCAATGTTGTATGCACACGTGGCAGCATTAATAGTGAGAACTCATAGAAGCAATCCAAAAAAAAGGATTACCAACATATGTGACCTAGTAGTTTGATGACCGAAAAGGTAGAGAGTTGTGTACCATACCTTGTCTGGAGGCGAGAGATGAGCTCTGAAGAGAATCTGATGGAAGGCATAGAGAGAAACCAGGAAGGCCAAGAAATGGACATGACTGAAAACAACAAGGACCAAACTCTCATGAGTTGGAGTGAAGAACAAGAAATGGATCTACCAGAGGAACAGATGGAGGAAGCTACCTACAGAGAGAAAGTGGTGGGGAGCTCCTCAAAGAAGCAGGAGTTTTTACTAAAAAACGGATTTTGTCTGCCCCTCGAGACGTCTACTCAACGAAGAAGCCCATTCGATAGGTAAAGCCGATACAGAAAGAGAGACTGCTAGCCCTAACGTAAAGAGTGGATTCTCCGATCCTCCCTCGAGGACTGAGCTTTCCGAGGATGTGTAGTAGTAGCATAAGAAAGCATGCCCAATCCAAGCTGGCCCTCGGTCCCAACACTTTCTTTACTTTATCAGAAGCTGAAAGCGTAAGTAATAGAAGTCTCAGATGCAGGACAGGGGAGCCCAAGGGCGTATGAGTTCCCGAATCCGCTCGCTAGTAAGACAAGAGTGATCATAAGACTGCGTAGAAGTGGTCATCAGTGTGTCCACCACACTTTCGTTCGTAAACCGAGAAGTAGTAAGGTTTTTATGTGTAGTTGAGAGCGGCGTCTACGCCCTGAAAATAGTCATATTAGTCGGAAAAGGGGAATTTCCAATAGGGGGGGGAATTTCTCTGCTTCCTTGCTTTCCTCCTCTCTATCTCTTATTGTGTTCTCGTTCTCAATTCGTTTGTAGCGAGTTCATGCTTTTTCCTTTACTAGAAGACTGATCCTAACCGCTGAAATTCCTTTTTTACTTTTTTGCTTCGCCGAGCTGAACTTTCAATAGGGAAGGGAATACGACTTTAGGACAGTCTTCTTCCACCTCGGTTTGTTCTTGATGTATCGGATTCTCTGCTTTAAAGAATTCTCCTGCTGCTACAACAAAAGAAACTTGGCTTCCTTCTAGGGGCGGAATAGCTTCAATCGTCACCCTTCCCTAGCCGCTCTCCCTCTAGCTTTAACAAAAATACCTGGATCCGATCTACGAAGCTAGGAATACTCAAATTACCAGGGGTGGGATATATATGTTTTAGATGTCTTCAACTCTCCCTTACCCTACTCCTTGACTGGAAATGCTTTCTTTTCCTAAGAGATCTATCCGAGCTCTAGAAGATCTTACCCCAGGTGCTCACAATTCTTCCCCGGCTGATGCCTTAATATCAGAACTGGGAAGAAAAAAACTGCCTTCTCACTCCTATCTTCATAGGAATCAACGGGATAATCTCAAATTGCTCAAGTGGGCTGGAAGCACTCTCAATACCGGTTTCGGGAGTAGAGGTGGAACTTTCACTAGATGGAGACGCGGATTTCGAGCTAGAGGCGCCGGAAGCCCCCGAAGGTTTCCAAAAGGGGGGCATTCTGACGCCCTTCCACCCAAAACTGAACTCTATACCATAGCCTAACTCTTTATTCCAGGCAATGGCGTTTTTCACTATATCTATCTAGGGAATCTGCGCTTTCCACTCCGTAAGCATTTCTTAAGGACGGTACATCTCATTCGACTCGGTAAGAAGATTCTCTCTTTACCTATAAGTAATTATTGACTGCATTATCCCTTCTCTTTCCCATTGCTCTCACTCATTTATAGCATACCAGCCATTGATCCTCTTCACTTCGCTTCTCGCTTTTGTTCAATTATAAATAAATAACTATCAAGTTTGATGGAGATTTATAGCATCATTCAAGTAAATACAGATTAAGATCGTAGAAACATGAGCTTGTGATATAGCTACACCTAATTCCAGACCGGTTAATGCAAGAACTATAAATAAAGGACCGAGATCTCCTATGAAATATAAAAGATCATTCATACATAGCATAGTCCAAGCGAACCCACTTAAAATCTTTACTAAACTATGACCGGCCATCATATTAGCAAATAAACGTATTCCTAAGCTTAATGCGCGAAAACAATAAGAGATTAGCTCAAGGAGTACTAAAAAAGGCGCTAACGGCAGTGGGACTCCTGCGGGTAATAAGAAGCTTAAAAAATGAAGCCCATTTCTTTGAAATCCCACTATAGTAATGCCAATAAAAATCGAAAATGAGAGACCCAAAGTAATGAGAAAATGACTTGTAACTGTGAAGCTATAAGGTATCATACCCTGGGGATTACAAAATAACAAAAAAGTAAAAGTCACCAAGATGCAAGGGAAAAACTGTTGTTTCACATTTCCGGAAAGACCACCTATTTGTTCGTTTACCAGGTTCAGCACGAAATCATAAATAAGCTCTACCAAGGATTGCCAAGCATTGGGTACTGACTTTCCTCCTCCCTTTTTAGTAACAAAATGAACCAGCAGTAAGACCAAACTGAGAGTGAGCAGCATAAACAAAGAGGGATTTGTGAATGAGAAATACAAGTCACCTATCTTCATAGGAATCAAAGGGATTATCTCAAATTGTTCAAGAGGGCTGTCCCAACCATCACTATCACTGATTTGTTTAACTATTTCTATTCGATTTTTGTTATCCATATTAGATATGAACAGTCAAAGTGATCCGCTTTGCTTTCTTTTAGCAAAGACTTGTTGTCATGTAAATCGCCGGTTGGGTTTACCAACCAAGAAAGACATGGGAAAAAGACCTCAGATATCATAGGGAGCGTCGCGTCTTGCACGCGATCTCATCCTGTCCTAGGTGGCTGAGTGTTGATCCGCATCCGCCCGGAATGGCACTCTGTCGGCCAATTGCCGGAAGGTTGCGGACTGCAAACCCGCAGTCTGTAGGTCCTCACGCATTCGAAGGAGCTTACTTAAGGACTCCTCCCCAGTGGCGGTACGAAGATTATCCAGAGCTCTAGCCCCCCGTCCCATCCAATCCCCGCTTGGGTGAAGGCCCGCCATGACCTGACAGATATCGACCTTGACCTCGAATAGGTCTTCGGCTTCAATCCGGGCCATTTGAATCTCATGGGCTGAAGGAGAGGGGAATCTCCCCAAAAGCCTCCGTTGGATGGATTCAACACTGTCCCCCCCTATAATCTCATTATTTTGATAGGGGTAGGGCAGAGCCCGATTAGCAGCTTCCTGCATAACAGGAAGAGCGGGAGGCATAGCTTGTTCCCCCGGAAGCGGTTGATTGACCGCTGAGGTACTACTACTACGCCCGGAACTCGCCGAGTCTTCCAGCATGTCGGAAGTATACGTGAAAAAATCCGAAGGGGAAGGTACGGTGTCGGCACTAAAGGCAAGAGGAGTGCCAAAGCAAGATAAAAGACCGAGAGCCATAGGAAAAACAAAGCCAGGGGGCAACTTTCGTGTTGTTTGCGACTGATTAACAAAAAGAAGACCGAGGAAGATCAAAGAAACTAGCAGACTGATCACGAATGAGAGACAAATAGGTGCAAATTCTGACATGACCAGTGCTGAAGTGAATTTATCCAGTTGAGGCATGATTGATTGAGAAACAATGATTCCCTCCGGACTCTCTTTCTGTCCGAAGTCTTGAAGGAAAAGAAACGATATGTGGTTGTTGACCAACAAAAAAAAAGAAATATAGGATTGGAATCGATGACTTAACTAAAGCCCCTTTCCTTTCAAAGAGGAAGAGCATGACTCTTTTTTTGATGCACTGACTTACTGACGGAATATCAAAGAGTCGTCCAAGAGCACTTCGTTAGAATTGCATGTGTTAAGCATATAGCCTAACTAGCATGATTGAGCCCTGCAGTGGTAGAACCTGGTGAACCTGGCGTACGACTTTACTTGCCAATTCTTCTCTTATGATATTTTTTACATGTGTTGTTTGAAACATCGCAGGAATGGCACGCAGAAAAGGAAAAAGAGGAATTCGGCTTCGAGCAGAGGTTTCGCAGAGGAGGCAAAACCCTTTATTCAAGTAGAGTGTAGAGGTGTAGAGTCAAAGAAAGACATTGAATTTGGTTGGTTTCACAAATCCAATCTTTGACTCTGGTTTTCCCCTCTTGAAGCTCTAGAAGGCCGATGTCAGTCAAGAAAAATGCGACTTTTGAACCCCTGTTGGCTATCTTTAGGGGTCCTAAAATAGCGATTCTGCCCACGAGAAAGAAATGCCTTTGAGTTTGAGATAGGATCCTTTGTTGACCATCGACCGGTTGCCCCTTCATCAGAAGATGGTGTAAGCTTCGGTAGTGAAACTGCAAAGTTGCTTTAGACAGGTTGGTTTCAGAGTTGTAGCTTTCCCGAGACAGCTTTGGAGCAGCGAAACTTTCTGAATATTCATTCCTGGGCTCCGAGGTCAAGAAAAGACTTTGTTTGCCTCTCTTCGGTTGATTTCAAATACGATCTTTCATATTTGAGAAAAGGAACTGTCTTCCATCATGCATGTGTTAAGCATAACACTACGTTTGTTTACAAATCGGCTAGGCCGGCTAAAAAACCGGGTTTTTGGCATAGTTTAAAGGTCGATTCTCGAAAATGCTTATAGTACGATAATAGTTGAAAAGCTAACCTCCAAAAGAGCTTTTCCGAGCAATTGATGTCAAATTTCCGGGGTTTCGTCACGTCATAAAATAAGTAAATCGTGTTTGCACGAGATTTCTATCCAATCAGTAGCCAACTTCGGACCTATGGCGAACCAGTCTCGTACTCTAGGGGGGGCGGTCTAGTCAGAGCAAATGATCAAGCAAGAATGTTCCTTTATTTGTTTACGCACTTCGTTGACTAGTGAAGTAAGCAAGCTACCTTGGGACTAACGTTGCCACTGGGGTCGCTCATCTTACTCTAGGGTAGCACTCTCTATGGAAAGATGAGTGGTTTGTGCTTCACTAGCCAAGTCCATGCGCCTACAGCTCGATCTACTAGCGCTCTCTTCGATCCTTCCAGGTCAAGACCTTCGCTTGTTGACCACTTTTCGATGAGCAGATCTTTCGCTCAATTACGATCCATACTCAAACATGTTCGTTCGACGCCTCAACTGCCCTCTGCCACACATCTCTTTCCTTCGCTCTAGACCCACCCCCAAAATAGACCTTCTGCCCTTTCCTTTCACACTCTAAGGGTTGAACTAGAAAGTCAGAGTTAGGAATGCCATCTAGTCCTGCCTTTCTGATAGCGATCTCCCTACGTATTTCTGTTGATTGCTTCTAAGAGTTTCCTTCGTTGATGTGACCTTCGGTAAAGCAATTGCACTTATAGCTAGCCTCTAAGATCCCTGGTTGAGGCGAAAGCCATGAATACTAAGATTCCGAAGCAGGTCAATCGAACCTAGTGTGAAAAGTTTTTATCTGACTTGCATCGATTGGAATCTGCTATCTATGGTCTCTTTTCTATTGGTAATCAGTAGTTGAGGGCGCTTCTTGCTTGCTTCCTTTCTCCACTGCTTTCCTTAGCATTAGCATGGGGTTGGTCTTCCTCGGTGAGCGGATGTCTATAACACCCATTTTCAAGGATCTGGCGGATCGCCTAGCAGGAAGGCTACTGAGCCACTGATCTGACCTTCGATTGGCTTTGTACGTCGATTAACGTAGATCAAGAAAGGAAAGAAATCCAATTGTGTTTGAGCCGGCATTTCTTCCTTGTGATTGGGTATGTATGTGTAGGAGAGTTACGTACTGGAACCGCAGGAAGATATCGTCTGGTGGAATGGCAGGACCAGAAAGCTTGGTTGATTTTGTTTGAGGAAAACAGAATCATTCTCGGTTGTACAATCATTACTAGTAGTTCCAGCGAGGTCAGATCTTTCATCAATTGGCTTTCACAGGGCTTCTTTTTAGATCAAATAGTCCATAGAAATTCACTCATAACAGAAGCTAGAGGACTGTCTTCGTAGGACGCGTGGACGGATGAGCGATTGGACCGCCTACAGGACAGTTACTGGACAGATGCGACCCTTACCTGTTGACAGATGACAGACAGAAGAGCGGGAAGTAGCTCTATTTAAAGGAAGGGAATCTTGTACTGAGCTAGCCTGCCTTGAACTTGATTGAAGTAGGCAGTCTCCCCTATATCTGACAGCTTTAACTGGCCTTGTTACTACAAATACTACAAAGAAATTGCCATAGATCGAAACTTATTCCAGGCTTAGTATCTCCGGATAGACCAATTAAAAGAAGACGAGTCATAAAGGGAAATTTCTAACAATTGAAGGGGTCACATCCTAACGCACCTAGAAAGATAGGCTATTAATGGGAGGTCTTCGGAGTGCAGGGAATTGCTACTTCTTCAGTAGAAGGAATTGGACAACTAGGCTCTTAGGCAGCTATTGAATCTGCCCAGGGACTTTAAATCCTTCCATGGATTTAATCGCTTTGGTTGTCTCAAAGAAAGTCAATAGGTCGAGTGAGATCAAGGGCATCAGTAGGACTGATTTTAAGACAATTAGGGACAAGGTCTTTTTGACGCTTCCCCACAGCTAGTAGTAAGAGATCAAAGAGGACTCAAAGGGAAAATCCCATATCCCGGGTTCCTAGATAGACTGGATGAGCTTGACTACTAAATGCCGTGTCTTCAGAAAGAAGATAGAAGTGGCAGCAGTAGCTCCAGTAGATTAGATAGTCCCTTCTACTAGGGTGCTCATTGGATGGGCACAATAATAGGGTTTTCAAGGAAAGAAAGCTTGAGGCCAACTTATGCCAAACTGCCAAAGCAAAGATTTAGATTATTAGGCCAATGAAGGGAAGGATCATTGGCGCCTTCTTCCACAGCTAAAGCAGGTTTAGGTCATACCCCTTCTCAGTTTACATAAGGCTCTACCCCCTTTCATAAAAAAAGGCACAAGGATTGGTCTCGAAAAGGCAACTACCGGCATGGGGCACGAGTTGTAAGGAATTCTGGTAGTTCAGTCACCCGAGGGGGATGTTATAAGCTGCTACATTAATTGGAGATGGAGCTTCTACAATTGCTTTAGCGGGAGGCGGTTACTCCGATCTTTGGTTCGATCTATCAATGAAAAGTCCCTTTCAAGGGGCCCTAAAGCCGTCAGACCTAAAGCAGGATACTGGCATAACACAAAAACTGGGAGACTTGCTCCTCCCTACTGGCTTTCTTTTCCTCTAAAAATACTAAGACTAAGGTTTTCACCGCTACTTAGTGGAAAAGAGTTGGATTAGTCCCCACCAGCGGCATTACCGACTCAAGAGTCAAATCTATAGTTGGATTAGTCCCACCAAAGGGAATCACTAATTAGGCTGGATTCTCCGTTCGGAATGTGCCATCTGGTTGGTGTCCAATCATTTCCTCAAAGGAAGTCGTCAAACTGCGTAGAGGAGAACAAAGATGAAAGGTTGATTAAGGGGGAATCACAACAAGGCTCAAATCCTTCGCTGTCTCGCTAGTTTGGGGCCTCGTTAGGGGATCTCCTCATGAGGATCGGTTCTCGTGCCCATATGAATTCGTAGATGCCTATCTGTCAAAAGATTCAGTGTCGAAAGACAGAGCCTTTGAAAGCCCCTTCTTCTTATAGTCTGAGTCTTCCTTGGACCACCGCTTGCTCTCCTACCGGCCTTTCTCTCTTAGCTTTCCCCGCTTAGGCCTTAGGGGCTTAGGACATTAGCAGTCAGACTTCCGCAAGGTAGCAAAAGAAGGAGCAGCAGTGGAAATCACAGTAGTTGTAGCAAAATCATTGGCACGCTAGGCCCCTTCTCTAAGAGAAAATAGGGTAGGCAGGCTACTTGAATGGACATCTGAGATGGCATCAAGCCGAGCACAAAACAGATCTGGGCTGCTAGTAAGGAGGGCAGTGAAGCCTTATAGCATAAGTGATGCCTTCCCAAGGTCTGGTCTCTTCGGGACCTAATGAGATGCCTTAAACTCGAGGGTTGGATAAGCAAACCTGGCCAAAGAATCACTATTTCGATTGAAGCTCTGCCGCGGTGACCCAATTCTCATATACAGATAAGCGAGAATGCCCTTTCTGACACGGCTGCGTCCTCACGAATGCCAAACTTCGTAGCTCAGCTCATCTGGGATGACCAAGCTCCAGGGAGGTTTTCTTGATGACATGGCGGGCTCCAAGCTAGACCCTTCTCTGCTACCAAATCATAGATCTTCCAGAGAAGACCAAAGCGAATGAGCTCACTCTGCCAAGCCACAATTCTAATGGATAGTCATTGTGACCCCGACCCGAGGCTTGGTGTACATAGCAAGAACCCGCTCAAAGTGACGAGATCTTGTATGACTGAGTTTGGCAAGGACCCCCTCCACCACCTATCCTTACTAAGGTAGAGAACCTTCGTAATGAATGGAAATTTTTTACATATAGCCATCAGACCATATGGATGATGGTAAGCAAGCAAACAACGAGCAGACATGGCAGATAAATCCACCCTTGACGCAAAAGCGCTTAGCAAACTCAAATGCACCAGTGTAAGAAATCAGAGATTTTTTAGTTTTGAACTCCTAATTTCTGAAGACACTGAAAATAAACTTCAGCAACTTGCGCATCAGCGATGACAACATCATTACCGAGCACATGGATTGGGACACATCAACTAAAGTGGCTTTTGAACGAGACCTACCGGCGGGCAGTTTCTACTAAAATGGGTGTACCCGGGTTCCGATCTCTAAATGGATCTGCTATAGCTACTCGATCTCGATCAAATGGCTTTGGATCTGTCTCTACATCTGGAATATCTGTAACAGGATATGGAACTCAATATCGATCTGAAACTGGCTGGAAGGGGTGCTCCATAGCTTCAACTGAGACTGCTTATAGCCAACATCGGCTATGGATCACGCCCATCATCATAAGGGCTTCTCGAAGACTGAATCTCGCTCTACCTCCATTCTCGGAGAGGTCAGAAAGTCTTGGAGGCGAGTGGGTAGGTGTTCAGTGAGGGGTGTCTGCCTAAGTAGCCCAGTCATTTAGGAACTTCGAACATCCTTTTCCTTCATGCTAGAGCGGATGTAGTGGAATTGGGCTATCTATTCTCTAGTAGAGTCCCATCCGGGAAAGAGGGAACTACTATCTCGATCACCCCATCTTTAGCTAAGAGAGAGGAGGTCAAGCAGTCAGGCTAATCAGTCTCTTCTTTCTTCTTCTTATATTATATGGTAGCCAGTCTTTGATAGAATGGTTGAATAGAGCCTACTTCAGAGGGAAATAAAAATCCTGTGAGAAAGCTATCAGGCAAGGCAGGAAGTGAAATTGGCATACTCTTGTCGAGCATCACTTCAATCAGTTGAAAGCTTGAAGGTAGTAGTGAGTGGTAAGTGCTTCTATGTCCTTCCATAGTCGTGAGTAGGATCCATAGAAAGGTAATGGGTTGTAGGAAAAACATTTTTTAATTTCTCTTGTTTAAGCAAGCGCAGGAAGCACTCTTTCTCAAAGTAAGGAGAAGGAGGAAGTCAAATGGGAAAGCAGCTTCACTCTTTGATAAAAACGAGTTTCCACCAACCCATCTAGTTTGAGTGCCAGTTCGAAGAGATCTAAAGTGGCAGTTGCTGTTGGAATAGCTTCGAGTTTCACTGCAATTTCAGCCAGTGTTATTGTTTTTACCTTCTCGCTTCGCTCAAGTGATTGCATTCCTTTTTGCCATCTCCTGTTTAATGAGCCTATTCAATTGCAGAATAAGGATAAACCTAATAGTGTCCAGTCTCTTAGGCTAGGGATTTTATTGAAAGGAAGCTAGGAAAAACATTTTAAGCCAGTTCCAGGTAAGACACTTTCTATATGACCAGTCCTACTTCTATCCCTAAGGATTTCCTAATGCCGTTCCATAGCTACTGTACTGGAACTTATTTAAAAAGGAGTAAGATCTTTATTATGAAAACCATTGCTCCGGAATGTTTCGTGTCGCTGATCTGCGAGAATCCAAGACTGATTTTACGTACCGCTCACGGAAAAGACATTTTCGTATATACTAGGTACTTCCTAAACTTTATTTTGAGCTTTTGAATAGGTTACAAGATTTTACAATTAAAAAGTTTTTATCTTGATCCGGTTGACACTCAGAAGAGTCTGGATGAATATATAATGTCGGTGTGGACTTCTTGAGCAGTCAATAAAAGGCAGCGTTTTAAAACTAACAAAATCTGTCTCTTTCTCCCGTACCCTTATTCCGATTAGTACGTATTCCGAAAAGGTTATGCCGCTTTCCCGAATTTCTTTTTTCTTTAAAGACTAAGGCTAAGGCCCGATGAGTCGAGGGTAGGGGGTTATATGGGGAAGGTGCAATGCCTTCGAAGCCGGTAAGCAGTCCGGAATCATTCCAGGGATGAAGTAGCTGGTTCGATAAGGACCAGGCTTTCGATCTAGTTCAATCGTCTAAGGCATCATCTCCCTTTGAGGAAAAGACCGCATGCATCAGTCTTGCGAGTTAAATCTTATCAGAGTAAGTAAGTAGCTTTTCCTTTAGCCTTTTTAATTGAAACCCCTGAAAAAGAAATTAGCTTTCCCTCATCGACCTTGCCTTGTTGGGTCACTTCACCATCTACAAGCTCCGTCTTTCGGACTAATGGCTTAAGAGCGAGTGAATCTTCTTTCAGGCTGTCTTCCCATTCCCCTATCATCTTAGTCAGCGGAGATGCTTTCGATTCCATCCTAGCTGTCCAATCGGCTAAGTCTGATAATGGAAAGATAGTCCATTCCGTGTGTCGGAAGATCCGCTTGAAGTCCCATTCCTAATTAAGAGGGTAATCGGAAGATTGTATGGTGCTCTTCTCATAAGAGAAGAAGACGATTATCCAGAAACCTGGGATATCTTCTTTTCCTCTTCCTCGGCCCAAGCCTTCCATTAACAGAAAAGGGGAAGGTATAGCGGCACGTATGCTTTACCATAGGATCCGGGAAAGGCAGGTAGAACAGATTCGTCCGGTGGGGCTCAAGGGTTTAGCGATGAAGAGTGCCAAGCAAAAGGTCAATACCGGTACGCCGATAAAAGAAGTCCAGTGGCAAGGCCCTTTCAGCCAAGCTAGCGTGCTGAACAGAAAGTCGTAGAGTGATCACAGCTTCTTCTTCTTGAGCAATTCGTGTGACAACATCAGGATCTCGTCGAAAGACCTCCTCCGCCTATCCCTCCCGCAAGAGAGGACTCGTTATGGCGCACCTCTTTTTAGCAGTCTCGTCAATAAGAGAAGATTGCCCCTCCCTTCTTATTGATTTGATAAAGGGCTTTGTCCACTCCCTCTCTTCTTAGCCGAGCGGAGGGTTTAGGCTTTAGATGCCACTGCGAAAGACTCTAGAGATCCACTCTCACAGCGTATACGCGACATCCCTATGTATACACAATCCTTTCAAGCAGCTAGGACAGCTAGCAAGCAAGTTATCTGTTCGCGGACAAGCTCTCTGGATGACAAAAAACATGCTCTTTCATGCGGAAAAAACACGGTCTTTCGTGGAAGTTGGTCGATTTGAAGTCGCTTTATGAGTGAAAATGGGTCGATGACGAAAAAGACGGGGAAAATGAAACTTTTTTTATTTGAACGAGAACTTAGCCATTCCCGCCTACTCTTCCAAATCCACTAATTAATTTATTATTAATGGGATTTGCTGCATCTTCCTCTACGATGGATATCAAGTAGGTGTAGTTCTGAAGGGCACCCTCTTTCAATGGAAACTAGCATTCAAGTTCACTTACCAATCATCATAGGCGCTGTAAGCCTAGCCGGTCTTGTTTGCGTATCAGCTCAAGCAGTTTCCGCTGCTGGGTGAATCTCCCTTGCTATTGAATCTGCTCCTGTTATATCATCTATAGAAGAAGCTGGTATAGAATAGGCTTTTTTCGGGGTAAATGTCACAGAAGGAAGATGTTCTCTCTTTCCTGCTCTATATGTATTTATCCCTTATTTAGAAATAGCGTATGAAAGGATTATGGTCTATCTGAGACTATCTATCTAGTACGATCGATCAAGTCATTCAGAAAAGTCTCTTCGCGTTGTGTTTATGGAATGATATAAGAACAGGTCGGTCTAGGTAGTTAAGATTGCTCCTGAGAAATTCTTTCCAGTTTCGTTTGTTTTGTGCATCCCATGTCTTTCCGGATCAACCAACCGGCTACAACAAGTCCTTCTTCATTTTAATAGCTTTGCTTAAAGTAAAGCGGATCACTTTGACTGTTCATATATAATCATGCCAAGCTGGTTAAATAAATTCATCGAGATTGCTCCTTGTGATGCAGCGGAACCATGGCAATTAGGATTTCAAGACGCAGCAACACCTATGATGCAAGGAATAATAGACTTACATCACGATATCTTTTTCTTCCTCATTCTGATTTTGGTTTTCGTATCACGGATCTTGGTTCGCGCTTTATGGCATTTCCACTATCAAAAAAATCCAATCCCGCAAAGGATTGTTCATGGAACTACTATCGAGATTCTTCGGACCATATTTCCTAGTATCATCCCGATGTTCATTGCTATACCATCATTTGCTCTGTTATACTCAATGGACGAGGTAGTAGTAGATCCAGCCATGACTATCAAAGCTATTGGACATCAATGGTATCGGACTTATGAGTATTCAGACTATAACAGTTCCGATGAACAGTCACTCACTTTTGACAGTTATACGATTCCAGAAGATGATCTAGAATTGGGTCAATCACGTTTATTAGAAGTGGACAATAGAGTGGTTGTACCAGCCAAAACTCATCTACGTATTATTGTAACACCTGCTGATGTACCTCATAGTTGGGCTGTACCTTCCTTAGGTGTCAAATGTGATGCTGTACCTGGTCGTTTAAATCAGATCTCTATTTCGGTACAACGAGAAGGGGTTTACTATGGTCAGTGCAGTGAGATTTGTGGAACTAATCATGCCTTTACGCCTATCGTCGTAGAAGCTGTTCCTAGTAAAGATTATGGTTCTCGGGTATCCAATCAATTAATCCCACAGGAAGCTTAAGCGGAAATGAAAGAGTAGGGTGAGGGATCAGGGGGGAAGCCACTAAATGGAAGGCTTCGCTCGCTCTAACGCTCGTTTAGTAGACAGCGAGTGGAGTGCATAAGCCCCTTTAGAGATAGGGGCGAGTACTACACGAGCTCGTAAGTCAAGTACGGAACGAGCGAAGGAGAGCGACCTCATCTTGCTTCTGGCGAAGCTTCTAGAAGGCCCACCACTTCATAGGAGCGCTAGCGAAGCCGTATAAAGGCAAACAGCTCGTATAGCTCGCAATAGCGAGCCTACTTATAGCTTTTTTTTGTTTACTTTACCGCGGGACCTTAACAAGGAAAGTCAATAATATCATCAGTAAGAGTGGTTGCTATTGACTTCTCGAGTATGCAAGGCCTTTTTTTCGTCTTTTTCGGCCTGTTGGTACTTGTCGAATTGAAACTCGAGAATCAGAAGATTCGCCAACATTACCTATTTTTTTAGTGGATTCGGGGCAAGCCCGGGGTAAGTACGTGATTTCAAATTGCATGTTATAAGCATATGATCCTCCTTTGACTGTTAAAGTACCATCTCCGCCTTTGCTATCTATGCTTCCTGGTCGCTAGACTCATTCTTCTACTTTACTTCCAGCTACTCTGCTCTGAGCTTAAGAAAGGTTCAAAAGTCGCTTTGGTTGCCGCTAAAATAGGATGTTATTTTTGTAGTTTTGAATTCCAGAACTGGTCCCCTTCTCCTTTCGGGAACTCTCTTCTCTAGCTCTAGGGATTCCTATTCTATTTCTATTGACTCTTCGCCGTCTACAACACAAAAAGTTTTGGTAACTAACTTACAGATTGTATCTTAAATAAAAGAAACATCAACATCCTTTAAGCTAAGACTACGGAATGGGGGGAAGACTACCGATCCCGAGACAGACGACGAAGCTACATCGATTACAAAAAAATCTGAGTCAGTGGTGGCAGACCCTTTCCCGGCCCCTACAATCAAGCAACCTCACCAATGTGAATGAAAGAAAGGGCACCACATACATCTCGACTAGTTCGTGCCTGCGGAGCGAACAAAAACCTCTTTTGAATTCTGATTCCGACTCCGAAGTCCGGATATTTGGTTGCTTTGTACTCGACCCATGTGGTTCGGCTTGTTGCGCCACCTCACTTAACCAAACATATCCGAGAAGAAGTTCTACCAGATCTACAGCACTTGCTGCTTCATGCCCGGTTGCATCTGACTCTGCTGGTTCACCTTCTAAACAGGTCTCCGCACCTGAGACACATCCTTCTCCTGTTGCTTATTCTTTTTCCTATATTGTGGTGGCTTATTCAGCGAGCTGGAGCTCCTACTGTTCCCGCGCCAGCTTCCACTCTAGCTCCCTTCGGCCTCGAAGATCATCAGGTTCCATCCAACTCACTCTAGTTTCTATGTTAATAGGTTTTGTACTTCTGCATGTTGGGAATCAAAATAGAATAATATTTTCTACTTGACTTTACTTTATAAGTGATCAACTAGGTTTTTAATCCCTCGCTTACACTCTTTTGGGCTAGGTTAAGTTGGAGGTCGTACATTTCACCAGACTGTGGGACAGACACGTCCCAAAATCCGTTCTCCCCCCTTCTTGTTATAATAGACCCAGAACCCCTGCATACCTTTTTTCTATAAGGCCTCCCTGGCTTCTTATTTAGGTTCTATCTTTTGTAGATTCAGGTCTGGAAAGTACCCTTGCCCTGCCTGATGCTGTAGCAGCTTATACGGATGCGTTGTATCGGCTCGGGCTCTTTTGATTGATTCCAAAGCCTAGGATCAAGACTTTCGTTCCTGGTTTTGGTCAGGGAGGGCTTTCCACCTAGAATTCCTGGGCAAAGCATTTTATTTTCCAAAGAGTTTCGCGCAAGCATCCGATTCAGCACCCGACGAAGCAGACGCTAGAGCAGCTACTAGAGAATCCGCAGACGCGGAAGTCTCAGCCGAACAAAGGCAGTCGATACCACAGGAGAATCAACCAAATCCATATCATAGGAAAGCAGAAAAAGAAAAGCTCTATCCTCCGCCGATGAATAAGTAACAACAAGGGTTGGCGGTTTTAGAACATATTAAAGAGCAGCCATAGGATGAAGCAGAGTAAGAATAAGAAAAGGAATGTTTAGGCTTTTTTGAACCAATAACAAAGAAAGTGGGTAGCAGGTGTGGTGTAGTAAAAGGGGTTTCGAAGCTTTCGAACCCTGTGAGGATTCAGCTTCCAATTGAGTCGGTGTGTTAAGTATAGACTTTCCACATACATAAATAGGGCTTTTTAGCCATTCGACGTTTTGTCTCTTTTTTTCCCAATGCTGCCAGAAATATAAGAAATATAAACAAGCGGCTAAGCCCCTGCTTGATAAAGCAAAACTCAAATGCGGGTAGCTCGATCGATCACATGGCTTCGATTGGTTTCGGT